GGACTAGGAGCTGCGATGGCTTTTTTTTGTTTCATAAGCAGTTCTTCCTATAAATAGATGGCGAGAGTCTGTTCTTGGTGGTAGGGCAGTAATACTAAGGAAGATATAAAGTATGTCTTTTTACCCGAATGCTTTAGCTTTGGTAACGAATTTCGGGCCAAGTACAGGAGGCCATTGCCTTTTTCCAGTCCAACCTATCCCGATAGCGAAAGAAGGCTTCCTACCAGCACTAGAGTGGGATAAGTAAACCTGACAGACACCTTAGAAGGAGGCAAAAGACTCCCTTTCTATCAAGCAAGATTGATTAGGATTTTGAGAAGATAAATTAAGACGTACCTCGTAAGGGACAAAGTAATTCGATAGAGCCAAGCACTCATTAACATCTTAAGGTAGACACTGAAAGGCCTTAGCCAGAGTCTTAAAATCGACAAACAAAGACTCCTTCTTGATAGGAAACTCCCATGGGATGGACTGGATATAAGGGCAAAGCTACTCAAATTTCAACTTAAACTGGCAGTGCAGTGGAAAACTTATCTTATGATTAAAACAGGCTTTCTTCGGCGGACTGAAATTGGATGGCCCCATATACATGGAAAAAAACAGGAAATACGCGAAATAATGTTCCAGTACTGGAAAGACGGGAATAGTCCTTTTACCCTCTAAAATGCTTTATCCCTAGCTTTTGAGCTAGCACTTTACCCCGCTGGGAAAGGGTTTTTCCTGTATTACACAATATTAAAAGCTCGATGGCTAATGATCTTTCTCCCCCGGCTTTTATTCTTTTCCTGCCTTGACTGATGGATTGGCCTTTTGAGTAGTCATTTTATACCTTTCAAACTTGGCCTGATCACTGTCTTTCGCCAAGGGCATAACTCTCCTTAGGTGACTCAAACTCTGGCCTGGGCGGAATTCAAAATAGATAGAAGGAGAGCATTCAGTAGGGCTCGGCCAGCTCATCAAGGGTTGGCGGTGCGGGCTTCTTTTATGAGCGCGAGCCGCCACTCCTCCAGAAGGACACCGAGGTCTTACATCTCTTGAGTGCTTTTGGGGAACTCCCAATCGAAATCCAGTCCATCGAATCTGTAGTCCAATCTCAATTGTGGAGTCGATGAAGCTCTCTCTTATGTGATGAAGCAGCCATGCGAGCGAAGATAGCGTGATCTCCGGCAATAGAGAGTAGGGTCTTAACCGATGGATTCTTGTGATGAAGGGTGGTGGTGAAGCTGGATAGCAAGGGACTGTTAGATTCTGACACTGTAAGCTCATATGAGACCGGGGTCCGGTGTGAGGAATGCGTAAAAAATGTGGGTGAAGTAGGATGTGTCTATGGTGGACACGGGGGAGCTCGAACTCAGCCATGATGGCCAGTAAGCGCCCTTCACTGTGGTAGGTGCCGGAGACCCAGGATCGGGGAGTGTCGAGAGGGCGATGATTAGCAGCAAGAGCAAGAGCAGCATTCGTTTCATGCCCACCATGCTTTGAAGTGTGGAAACGGTTTGATTGAGACGGAGCGCTTATCCCATTATGTAAAAAAGAGCTTGGGTAGTTAGTTTCTGTTTCATTCAGTGTTGATATATAGGATATTTAGCTCTGGTTTCATCGGTAGTTTGGTTGCGGTCATTCCTTGGATTGGCGAACTACTATCGGCGGTTCATCAAGGAATTTGTGGCAAAGGCAGCACCTCTCATAGACCTGTTGAATAAAAACAAGCCGTAGGAGTGGACCAAGAGGTGCCAGAACGCCTTTGAGGAGCTGAAAGCAGCTGTGACGCAGAAGCCAGTTCTAGTCTTGCCAGACTTCGAAAAGGTGTTCGAAGTCCACACAGATGCTTCTGACTTTGCCATAGGAGGTGTGCTTATGCAGGAAAGACATCTTCTTTTTGCCAGTATCCGAGGTGATCTTTATCAATCCCTTCCCTATTGTTCCCCGTAAGAAGCCGCTCCACTTTGGTGCGCAGCGCTCGCTCCTGAGGGAACCAAAGATTCATGGATGGGGGTCGTTTAACATAGTAGAGAGCGAGAAAGAAAGGTGAGGTTACTAGACAAAGTGCATCCGCCGAAGCAGCAACAAGAGACGAAGCATCGGGTCCTGGATAAGATGCAGTAGAGAACAGCACTGCAAAGAAGCGCACAAGCAACTTCGATTCGCTTTCCCGCAAAGATTGATTGAAAGTATACCGCGATGAGAAAGCATAGACCAGCCAGAAACGGAACAAATGCTGCTGCTGCTTCTGAGTTCGCATGACTTCGCTCTCGTTGTGCGTGGACTTCCTAATCGAACTAAGATGGATCGGGCAGTTGGCTCAGAGAAGGTTTTCTCGGAGAAGGAATAACAACAAGCTTTGTTGGCTGAAGAATGAAGGAATTGGCATACCTTTTACTTTGATTGCTTGATAGCCATGTCATTCCCTTTGATTGCTAGTAAGAAGGTAAGTTGCTTCCTTGTGGTTAGCCTTCGCTTTTGTTAAGAAAATGACCCTTCTTTATTACTATATACGAGGGCCACCCTTTTTAAATTAAATGTTTTTTGTGTATGTAGGATGGTAAGATAAAGAATGGCATGCTAACAGAAGAACCTAACGGATACAAATTTCTATAGATGAATCATGGTTCCCCCATCAAGCTCTATCTTTAGGATAGGAGGGACCCGGGGACAAGCGAAACTCACTCGAGAAGGGCTCTATGTGAGCCAACAACGGCTACTCTTTCACCAACGAGACTCGTCGAAAGATTGAATGGAAACAAAAGAGATATTTCATATTCTAATGAGAAAGCATTCTGAATCGGCATGAACAACAGCCCCCGTAGAAGCATCAACAGGAAGTTCAGCAATACAATGGAAGCCAAATAATAAGTAAGAATTGGCTCCGAACGGAAGGAATTTTCGAACGGTACAACCGGGGAAGCCTGCCTAGCAAAGCGTGGAAAGACTACTTAAAGCTAAGACTCCTTTTCGGGTGTTTCTCATAGTCTTGACTGAGGGAGGGCTCTGGATGTCTAGGGAAGTCTTGAAAAAAAAAACAAGTACAGTATGAATGGAGGCTTTCGCAACCAAGGGCTCTAGAAGAGGTAACACGAAGTGGATGTGCTGCCGGTCTGGATTGATGCCTTGGACTAGTCTTCGTAACCTACATCCAACTTATAGGATGGTCACCACTACCTGAGGTTGGATGGAATTCAGTGAAACTGCTGATCTTGTTTCCGACCGGCAGACCCTATTTGGTGATCCCCGACCACCGGATCGACGAGATCCTATTCAGAATGCGCTCACTAGGACCGACTCCAACGGAAATTGCGGAGTTCAGCAGAAACAGCTTTCTCCTTTATTGAAGAAAGATATCTTCCCTTTTAGGGTAGGGTATTCATTTAATTAATGCTAGAGCAGACGCATGATGATGGTTCGTTGGTTTCAACCAGCTTTCAACTTCAGCAAGCCGATGAAAACGACTTCCTTCTCCCTTGCTAGTCGCTGGATGTACAAGCAAGAGGTCACCCCTCTAAAAGAGTCTCAGATGAAACTCCACTATCTCCATCTTAAGAAGATGATGCAGCGGCCACCGAAGAGAGATTCAACCAGTGATCGGTCATTTCAAGTGATGAATTGGGCAAAAACTAAACTAAGGGTATCGAGAATGAATATGGGCATCTATTGAAAGAAAGTCATTCCTTGTCCGTCTGTTCATATAATCAAACTTGGCTTCTGGCATCTCCCGTCTCCAAGGGCTGGTTTTCGCTTCCTTATTCTTTACTTGCTCTTGCCTATTGGTTACGAAGAAGGTATGTTTCTTCTCTCCGCCGATGCTTATTCCCCTTTGAAGGCCGGGGTTCAAACAAGTAGGCAAGAAAGGAGAGAGCGTAGGTTCAAAGAAGCGGGCCGGGGATGGGATTGTTTGAAGGCGCACCGCTTTGCCTAGCTAGGCCTGACAAGAAGAACTGTGCCTTGTCTTCAAGCGGAACTACTGGGTAAGGTCAAGAGTACAGTAAGAAGGTAATCGGCCCGGACATCCGCCTCCTTCCTTTTTTCCGGTATGAACTCCTACGCCCTCTTCTGGGGGCTTTCTTTTCCCCTCCAACCTCAGCTCTTTTCGCCTTTTCCGAAGTGCTAGCCAGTCCCAAGAGAAGAAAAGAAAGAAACCGATCGACCGCTTAGCCCTTCTTTGGAACCTTGCCTTTGATCTTTCGCCGCCTTCCAGACTTCCTTTGAACCGCCGGGTATGAACGAACTGATCGCGACTCGGGATACGTTAAATTGGACCTAACGGCCGGCCTAGTAACCTTTCGGCTTCAGCTTGGGTCAGTTCGCCTTACCTTATATACTCCTCGCCGGTAAGGGATGTTTATGTTACAGGCGCGATAAAGAGTCTGCAACTTCAGAAATGGAATAAATAACGGGAAGGTTCGGGAGGAGCAAACCACCACAGGCTTGGTAGCCGACTCAGTTGACTGAAAGCTCCTACCTGCCGGCTATGAACTCATACCTGATAGTTAGCGGGTATTCCCTCCCTCCGACTTGCCATTCCCATGGAAGAAAGAGGAGCCGAAGGAAGCGGGGTGAAAACAAGTAGCTGATTGAAGTAAAAGCGGTCCAGGGACAGCTGGTGAAAAACCTCGCCCTCTTTCATATGCCGAAGCGGTAAGCGGGTCAGCGGAAACAGATAGTACACCCGCTACGAGGAATTAGACCACATACGCTATTTTGCTACCCTCGTGTAAAGAAAGGAAAGGAAAACCCTTTGGTGTATGGGACGGACTTCTTTCTCTCTATCGTTTCGGCTTCTTCAACCCGCAAGCCCTATGTTGTAAGGGATGGAAAGTGCAATCGCCAAAGCCGGTTATTCGGAAAGCAAGGAGGTCTTTCTCTGATCCTCTATCTGCTACCGGCTCTGCTCAAAGCCGGAAGCTTATCTCAAACAAAAGCTATAGAGGAGAGGAGAGCCAAGGAAGACTTAGCGCAACTGCTTAGTGGAAGGAAGATTCTGAAATCACTAGCTGCACTTTGAAAGCCTTGATCGATATGATATTAAGATTTTCTTAATGTGCTCAAAAAACCTTACTAAGCGAAGAAAGCTCTTCTAGCTTCCCTTATATTATAGATAGTTTTTAGAAAGGGAGGGGCAAGGAAGGAATTGATAGAGGTACGTCGAAAAGAAAAGTTCCATACCTTCTTGATCGAGTCAATTGCCTTCCTTCTACTTGAATCAAGATTCGGTTGGTGTGAATTCTACCCACGGAGCGGTACAAGAGAGAAAAGCATCCCTGCTCCTCGAAGCCTTTTTAAGACAAAACTAAAGGGTTTGGCACCCTCTGGTAAAGGCAAGCATAGCCAAAGAAAGAAGATAAAAAAGAACTTTACCAGGAAGCCATGGAGGAGCTTCAGATGACCATATCAAAATCAAAGTCTTTCTGATCTAGCAAAACATTCAATAGTATGAAACTCAGCCCTATTTAGCCCTACCTAAGACGGAGCAGCACTTCCCTAGTCCGTCCGAAGCAGTACCCTTAGCCTGATGATGCTATGGTCTCGAGGCAAGCAGCCTTCCTTCTTTTCATGAAAGGGTTGGGGAGGATGCCAACTTCTATTTTTTTTTTAACCATTTCTTGCCTTCCTGCTAGGTAGTGAAATGATTTTGCTTTGTAAAGCAAAAACTCAAATATTTTCCTTTTCAACCATAACATACGAAAAAGTGTCCAAACATCCAATTCTCGGTGTTGTATGCACTATCCTCTTTGATCCTAGACTCCAAGCCGTTCGACATAGCTCAACTCCGGAGCACATGCTCGAACAAGGATACTGCTACCATTCCGACAAGAGCGCTTATGGAGCATCGATCGTCATTTGCTTCATTCATCTCTTTGAATCGGTCTCAAGTTTGAGGTTATGGAAGTCAGATCAAGACTGCCATTGCTGTAGTTTCTGTCTCTCGAACGTAGAACTCCGGTTGCCATAGTCTAATGGTAATTTGTTTTTGATGTCAGGAGTGCAAAGTTGGTAAACTTGACTGACTTTGTCCTTGTATGGACACCGCTTGTTTTGGTCTGAGATGTGTCTGTGGTCTGGTTTCCACTGAGCTAACTTCCATGAAGAGGGTGGATGGAGAACATTCCATAGTCTGGTCTGCTTGCCTTTCAGCTTCTTCCTTGCTCCGATCAAATTCCGGCTTCCTATCCATGACCTTTTTAACTTCTCTCGGAAACCTTCTTTCAAGTTGGCTATGCGCCCGGATCTTGACCACCTTAAGCCAAGTCGATAGAAAGAAGCTCAAAGACCTAGAATTCCAGTTTCTCCACGGCTTCACGGTTTGTTTCTAAGCAAAGGCTTGACTTGACCGCCTGCTCAATCAAAACCGGGGCTTTCTGCAATCAGTTCCCATTCACCTTGCCTGCAGCGAAAGCTTTCAAGAAAAAAAAAAGAAAGAAAAAACTCTTCTCACAACAAGCCTTTAAGCCGCTTTAGAAATGCGGTTACTTGAAGCAGCCACATATTGCGTATATAAGATAACTGCTGCTTTTTAGGCCCGCAAATTGCATACATAAAAGAAGAAAGGTCTTTGCCTAGTTTCGGATCTTACCGTAGAAAGCACTACTTCCGACTTGAATGATCGAGTTGATTCCATTTCTTTTCGAGATTCTGTTTGTGAAAAGTGTGGAAATTGATAGAATCTATATGTTTTCAGTTTCAAGAAAGAGAAGGGGGTAGAGTAATGGTCAACTCATCAGGCTCATCACCTGAAGATTGCAGGTTCGAATCCTGCCCCCGCCTAAGGAACATTGCTCACCGGGATAGAAGGCTGGTCCCAACCCGTCTACCAATGTCATTTCATGAAGATGGACACTGGCTTGGGGGCGGGGTTAGATAAGAAGTTGGTTCGAGCTAAGAGTTCCTTGCCCTGATAGCCGGTTGGGCTACCAAAGCGAGACCAGGCTAATGGTGGGTCAGACCCGACGCTATCCTTGGACCAGAGGGAATGGTACCTAAGCCGCAGCGAAAAAAAGAAGAAAAAAGGGACTTTCACTTTGTGTGCCACTAGTGAAAAGGAGGTCCGCGAGGAGCATGCAGCCCATGGCGCGAGTGGCAGTAAGAAGTACCAGATTTGGGAGACTTGCTAGCTCTCTTGTTCCACGACCTACGAATTTAGGAAGAAACGGGGAGTAGGCGCATTTCAGGGAATAGGAATCAGTCCTGCCTTGCCACTACGCCCCTTCTCGAAGGGTAAGTTTTTTAATAACTCTTCTTTTCAGTAGCAGTCTTTTATCTTTTTCCTTTTCCTCAGGTTGCATTCATAGAGTCGTTTTATTCTTTCCACTGCCTAAGAGTCTCTTTTCCTCTGTCTGTGAATATATCTTATTGTCAGGAGGTTAGATCTCTATTCTTTCATTTCCGAAGGTGGTCTTTTCAAGAGCTCTCCTCCTTCCGGTCCAGTCTCCGTTGGTTTTAGGTTTCTTGTAAAGCGGCATGTCAGTAGTCCCGCTAGGTGGTTTTCTCTCTGTAGTTCCTATGTAAGGTTTTTACTCAGTCTTTAAATACTAGATTCTTTTTAGTCTTTTACCTTTAGATTTTTAGGTCTTTTTTAAAGGGCTTCGTCTTCGTCACTTAGGTGCCTCGGTCTCTTCCCTCAAGCAAGATGATATGGTTTTCATAATCCATCTTTCCAAGGGTCCTTGTAGAGCCTTATCATGCGAGTTCTGATGCTTTTATTTGGACTCATTTTTCTAAAAGTGACTTTATAGTCAGGGGAAGCTGCTTTCCCGCAATGCCTCCTCTCGTGTAAAGAGGTTCTGTCTCTTTCCCATCTTCCCGATACTCCGTTACAGTCATCGTAGGAGGGCTTGCCCTTTATCTTCTTATTCTTAGTGAGCTCCCTTCTTTTCCCCCCTAAGACATGACTAAGACCCCCTAAGGGGGCACTACTCCGTGAGAAAACCTGAATTACCTTTCTTTTATCTCCTTCGTTGGCTCGGTGAGCAAGCGAGGTCTAGTTAGCGGGGATGGGGAATGCGCCTAATGGACTAAATAAAGGACTTCATTTTCTCGTATGAGAGGGAAGGGAATGCGCTAAGGAGCTGAGGATGGAGTTAGATTGAGGATAGAATAAGAAGAGAAGGAGGTCGAAAGTGCTCATACTAGCGGTGACCTAACTAAAGTAGCAGTTTGATGAAAACCAATGGCTGTCAATCCGATTCACTCCCGTTCTTATTCTCGCGGAAGGCACGAAGTCGCGAGACCAAACGAGTTGAAGACTTGGAGCGTAAGAGCTACGTTTACGAAGCGAAAGCTAGAGAGGGTATGAGAATGTGTCGCATATCAGCTGTTATTTATCTATTGTGTCGGAAGATCCGCTGCTATTGAATCAGATGCAAGTCTTTTGAAATGACTTAGTAACCTCCTTCATGCTATTGTCGGCAAAGAGGTAATAGGCGCAATCAGGCAAGCAGTTAAGCGACTTCTGTCTTCAAGATATGCCTTTTCTCTTTAAGACTCTAATACAGGTGAGTAAGGAAGTGTCGTAAAGCTCCTGCCTTTGGATGGACCATAGGCCTGATGCTAGGAAGCAAGCAAAGCGAGTCCCTCCATACCAGCCAGCTAGCAGTCTCGTTTAGGGAGTCCCCTTCTTTACTGAGTAGGGTTCCCCGATGCCTATACGATTATTAAGGCAGGGTGCTACTGTACCAGTAGTGGAGTGGCTTGAATCAAATCGTTTCTCTAGAGCCGATAACCAAAGCTGACTGTACTATAAACTCACTGTATAGGCAACTGGCCTTAGAGTAGTGTATCGAACTACAAGACAGGAGCGATCCATAATCATTGACGAAGAGGAAGGTTTGGAAAGGGATCAAACATATTGAGGAGAAGCTTTCACAAAGGTCAATAGCCGATAGCTGATGTAATTAGCCTGAACTTCTTTACCTACTTGATAGCTGATGGGAGTACGGCTTTCTTCAAGGAAGTGTCCCCTATGATATGATATTATATTAGAAAAGAGCCCTTTTTTCGCCTTTTTCCGTAAGCCTAGAAGCAAGTCAAGCTCTTGGTCTGCTGAGAGAATCTTCCCTCTTCTCTTTTCTAATATTCTTTTTGTGCGGTAAGCTCTAAAGGTAAGTTCAAGTCGGAACGAAAACCGTAGTTTAGGAACTCCGGCCTATAGAAAGCGAAGCGCTATTTAGGGAATCAAAGCGTGAGGGCGGTCGGAGCAAAACAACTTCTTTGCGGAAAGCGATGTCGCATATCAGCTATCGCATATCGGTTGTAGCGGATCGGAGTTTGCCGGGCATGCGTCTCTTTTCAAGGGGCGTATCGGGGCCTGAAAGTCTTATTGCATCTATGGCATCTTCTTAGACTCTTGATCGGATTAACTATTCCGAAAGTGCCACAGCGCATTCAATTCCTGAAAACAGGGCATTCGGGGCATCTTCTTCTGTGCGTGTGCATGGGATATCTTAGACTATTGATTCAACCAAAGCGGACATTAATTGATGATCTAGCACACTTGCAAATGCCCAAGGAAAGTCATCAGTCCCAGAGCGTAGTCTTTCAAACGGAACAGGGGATTTGCCCACTACTCAAACGAGGACAGGCCTAGCGGATGAAATCGTTTTTGTACGAGTAAAGGGTATGCACGGTTTAGGCTTTCCTTGCCTTGTCCAATAGGCTGTTTGCAGGATAAGGCGAGACAGATAGAGAGATCTCATTAAGAGAGGACGGGACTGCTTCTTCGTGACTGGGACTGTACATGGATTCTAAACCTTGGGCATTCAAACTTGAAGCAAGCGGGTGGCATGTGTAACCCGTTATAAGAGTAAGGGTCGTAGCGAGAGGACTAGTAAAGTCAAGCCTTACCTTACTGTTGCAAGTCTTTTCGTGTGCATGTCTGCTTTGTTGTTCTCAGATGCTACATAACGGCTCTTTAACACATCCCCTATATGCTGCGAACCGCTCTTAGTACGAATCCCCTGCTAGTATGCCTTCCTTTCGTACCGATCGTCACTGTCTTTCCTTGATGACTCGGATCAATGAGACAAGGAGTTAGTCAGAGCTGTAGTTAGGGCCTTTGCCAAAGGAATGGGACCCCCTCTAAGCGAGTCAATCCCAGTAGAGAGAGGAAGATCTGCCCTAAGGTTTAAATATCCTTTAATGGGATTGGATTGGCTGCTTCCAGCTAGAAGCACATCAGTACAAGAGGGCGGACATCGAAAGTTTCTCAAGCACTGCACCGGATTCTCCTTAATCAGAGTAGGCTGCACATGAATAGGCTCTTAGATGCGGCATTCTCGCTGTTGATGGGGAATAAGCGCTCTTGGAGGATATATAAACCATGAAACGAGGGGAATACTACATAGAAGATATAGTTAATGTACGAGCAGGAGAGAGTCAAAAGGCAGAAGAGGAATCGGTTGTGCTTGGGTACCTATGAAACTTCTTCCTCAAATGTCATTGCGTGGATTAGCGCAGTAGCAGGAGTGTCAGCTATCACCCTATTTTATTTTGGTCTCTTGCTTACGGTTCTTTTGACTCTTTGGAAGAATGAGTTATTTGCAGGAATTGGTAGAAGATATCCGCGCACAGAGAAGGAGCTGTTTTCGCTAGAATGCCTTGTTCTCGAATCCGCACTTTCGGAATAGAATGCTTGTTTGACAGAGCTTCAAGCAATTGGACAAAAAGGTTTTGCACGTGAATCAGATGTGGGGACTTTTATCTCTATCTTACTCTCGGCTGGGCTACTTTCATAAGTGGGCAACTCCGCAGTTACAGTATACCAAAAATAGGCATATCCGGCTGTTATAGAATCCCCTGCTATTGAATATGAGTAACTATCCAATTCCATAACAGAAAGAGATGGGACTAGAGCTTTTGGCTTTCTTCCTTCACTTCAATCAAGGATTGCTGCTAGAAGGGCTCTTGCCCATGTCTAATGCCTTATTAGATGAAGACGAAGAGCTTAGGCACGCAGGGAAGACTCTGACTATGCGCTGGCACTAGCCCTGGGCATGGATTCTTCTTTGATTGAAGGAACGGGACAGAAGAGAACCAGAACCATATCCTTCACACATTCAGTCTGATCTTATCTGCGCTATTGCCCGATCATAGCTGTACTATATGAGATTAGTTCTCCGTCTCCCCTGCCCTGTTATAACAGTCTGGTCTGTAACAACACAACCTGAAAGGAAGCCATTCCTAATAGGAAGTTTCTAGCCGTCTTTCTTGAGGAGCGATAAAAGTTACTAATAGCCAAACAGCTCCCACTATGAATCAGAGAAAAGTCTAGACTTTCTTCTTTCGACCCTTCTCTTTAGAGATTATAGAATCACTGTCAGAGCATTGACATCGAAAAAAGGCCAATGAACCTAGGCTTAGCGTCTTCCACTGAATTTCCGAGTCAGGGCTTAGGTAAGGAAGCCTAGCAGCTCAATTGAATTAGGCGCAAGAAGCTTCAGTTACGCCGCTTGACCTAGTCATCGCAGGGGCTCAGCGCTTAGTTGAAAGACACTGTGCCTCAAAAGAGATCTGAGCCCAGCCCTAGAAGGAGGATTGCTTCTCTCACCAGTAGGCGAACAGAGCTTTCAGGCATCGATCGGGATCATAGTGTAACCTATGACTAAGCTCCGTGACTAGCTCCATTGTCATCATCTAAGTTCTTCTTCATCACAGGCCAACCAAACCGCTCGACCATAGGGAAATGAGGAACCCATAGGACTGGCCTGAAGTGCCTGCCCCCTCTTCATCTTCCGAGTCATGCCCGGAATGAGTACTTTGCCCTTGAGATCTATCCAAAGCAAAAGAAAGAGGAAAAGAGTTCAGCTGCTTGCCGAGCTGTCTAAGATGACTAATAGAAGCTCAATCGAACAGACCTTGCCTAATAGACTGGGATGGGGTTAGCCAGAACAGGCGAAAAAGATCAACGAGCTGTAGATATTATACAATAAATTAGCTTTGCAGGCATACTCTTCTTATCAGTGCCCACCCAGCCTGTTCAGTTTCAGCCAAGAAAGCGGATAACATTCGATTCGGGCAATGGCAATGTCTTTAGCTTCAGAAAGCTATAGAAGAGGAGAAAGTCCCAGGAAATAGGAAAGTCAGGCTATCAGCAAGCATGAAACTCCTTCAATCGCCGATATCACAAGCTAAGGTTCTGAAAGAAGGCAGCTTCATATCCGATTACGAAAAGAAAGAAGCCTACTCTGTACTCTCACTGGCCTTAGAGCGGGGAAAGCATTGATTTTTTTCCAGGCGCTATCAGCCTTGCCTTACAGGACAATGTCGGTTGAAGGTACGAGTCAGGATGGGATAGAAGAGCAAAGCCGCTTGCCCAATAGGTGACGGAGTGAACCCGCCCTTTCTTCAGGGTCAAGAAGAAGAGCAAGGAGGTCCCACTATCTGATATAGGGAGCAGGCCACCTAAAAGAAGGTCTGATTGAGCACTTTCTTCACCCGATCTTATGTCTGCAAGATAAAGATCAGACATCACATTACTTCCGCTATTTGCAGAGATGTCTTTGAAGGCAGGTGCCAAGTAATATGCGAAGTCCGGGTATGAAAGCACAATATAACTCGCGGGAAAAGAACCGCATCGAGGAGAACAGTATCTTGGTTGGAAGCAGCATTCATGTCTTCTTTCTCACCTGATAGGGATCTTTTTCACTTGAACTATGCTTCAAACATCAACCAATCCGGGAATGTAGTTCTGAGTGAGGTCTTAGGAATCATAGTTCCGACTAGGCCAGGCAAGGTATATGGTCTTCCTTCTCGAGTATATCTCATTAATGGTAGGGTAGCGCAGCATCTTTTCCAGCGCTGTTAAGAAAGGGGTACAAGGAGCTGTAGAAAGGGTACAGGGAACCATAGGGCGGTGTGGTATTCCGATTAGATGAATTTTTCCGATGTCTATCGGAGCGAAGACAGACAGCCTCCGGGTTTGGTTCCTTCATAAAGGAATATAGTGCGCCCTATAAAAAAAGGCAGGCGTGCAATAAGCTAAAGCTTACCTTGACCCGAGAGAGACCATTGGATAGAGTAGAACCGACGATGCTGCTCTGGACCCGGACGGACTAGGTAATGGTAAGTTGTCTGGCCTGACTCCGTTCACTGAGCTCAGCTCTTAAAAGCTCCTGGTGGTGCGCTTGGTTATGTGTGCTGTCTACTCTTGGGTGGAAGAAAGAGCACAGGAAGCCGCCCCTGCTTTCCAAACCTTTCATTCATTACTGGACTATCCCATCTATTACTGACTGAGACTGGACTGATACCTGTACTGAAATAGACCTACCCTATTGATCTATGAAATGCCCGGTGATTTAAGACAGTCAGGGTTCATACTTCAATGGAGAAAGCAGTTGCGAATCGGATGCGAGATATAGCTAGATGGAAAAATCCTCAATGTACTAGGTACTGTGCGAATAAACAGACAGACAAAAGGGGGACTCTTTGGCTTAGGCTATTTAACAGGAGATCACACTATGGACAGGCTCGCGCTTCGATCGGTTAGCTCTTACTATTACTTGACTACTGCTGAAAGTCTTTCTTCTATGAATTGACTCCGCTAGTGGGATCGCTCTAGAGATAGAGCTTCGTGGAAAAAGCCGTTATCGCGGCCATCCTTTCTAAGTTTGTGGTCAGGTATCCTTGCGGATGAAGCTGAACAAGCACAGCGGAATCAGACTTCGAACTGAAAGCTTAAAGAACACGCTTCCAGCAAACAAACGACAACAATAGCACAGTCCCCGCTCTCAAGCTGATAGAAGAATAGGAACGCCTGCTGCGCCCGTATGGAGCGAAGAAGCTGATATCGCTCTTTCTTTCCGCATGCCAGCCTAAGAACAGAGCGGTCGACGAGAGCCGTCATATAACCGATTGTCCTGTCGGGTCCGTCGCTCCTTTTCTAATCAGCTGTGCAGACCTTACCCTGACCGAAGGAAGGCCCCCGAAATTAGTTGATATCGTACCCGTTTTGAACGGATCGGGTTTAGCTGCTATTCTATTGTTGCTTGCTATTCGAAGAGTAGATCTGTGCTCAGCTGGATTCGTTGGACCACTTTCTTATTCATCTGATGGGAAGTTGGTCAGTCTGGTTTGAATCAAGGAACGGAAGCCGGTTCTACAGGGTAGCCCCAAAGAAACGAAAGCTTTGCCAGTTAGACGACGGCATTCCAAGAAGCAACTTCCTATGGGAGGGTCCCCTATTGATGAATCACTCGAAAGTGAAACAAAGGAGAAAAAAAAAGAATTACTAATATAGTTCACACCTTAAGCAGATCTTCAAGCGATCATTGCGCCATGCCCTAGTCCGGTGCCGCTGCTATCTCTGTAGACTGTTCTTTGTCGCATATCAGTTGTTCAAAGATAATTACTTTATACTTGTCGCGGATCGGTTGGTAAATGATTGTCTTTCTGAACTACCACTTCTGTCTCTTTGTATATTGAGCAATTGAGGTTGTTTACCGTACTTGATTCCCCAGGAAGTGAGTGAAAGTTGGCTTTTCTTTCTATTCACACACCGGGAGAGTGCTAATGCCCTAAGCCGGTACTGTTCAATGGTAAGATCTCTCCTATCTTCTTACTCTACAATGTGCCTAAGATGTTCCTCACTTAGCTATCGTGCCTAAGATGTTCCTCACTTAGCTATCCACTGGGATCTTCTCTATCTTGTTGGGGCATTCATCTGTTAAGAAACCTAAGAAACAACCAACACATCAAAGACCTACGTGACTTAGAGGTTAGCCTCCTGATCCTGTAGAGGAGAAAGGAATAAAGTATCCGATCTGTCATTGGAACAAGAAGTGCCATGGTCCTGGTTGAATGAGACTGGACGGGGGAAAGGAATAGCTTTCAAAAGATGGATCAATTGCAGCAGGGACTGGACTGGCTTCACTCGCACTCGACTAATAAGCAAGGAGGAGACATCTGCAGATGCATGCCCGACCCGAGCTACTAGGCCAGGGCCATTAGATCCGCTCTTCGCCTTTGCAGCTCTTCCTGAAGGAGGAGCTCCTCCGAACAACTTATCTTTCATTTCTTAATCCGAGGCTCCCCGACCGAGCATCTGGTTCAAAATATAGTAGAGAGAAGTGAATCGAGATCAGCTTCCACAGGCTGGGGTTCAGGGGCAAAGGAAAGGAGGATCCGTAACCATTGAAGGGGGAGGCCGGCCGCTACACCTCTGATTGATTCGGGAGGTTATGACATATCTTGCTAAGTCCAGGCGGATCTGGGTTCCCATCTTTCAAAGGTGGAGAGGCTCCTTCTGAATCTACGGATTTGGAGGCTGGGACAAAAACTATAGTATATATGTTATAACTCCTTATATTTCCGTAGGTTTACAAGTAATTAATTGTTATAACTCAGATAATTACCGTAGGTAATTTAAGGTAAGCATCACAAGTAGACACTAGAGTAGATACTATGAATAGGAGGAACAAGGTTAGCTCATAAGTCAGTTGACGACAGATAAGGAAAGGGGGATTCTCTTTCAACTAGAGGAGCTGGCTAGAAACAAGGGTGTTATCCTTAGTCACCTTTATAGTCGTTGTGCAGTCGTAGTTGTTCTTTAGCTGTATAGCGAAGCAAGAAATTTAGCTAAAGGCGACAGGGAAGGAGGGAATTTGAGTCGACAAAGGAGCTCACTTCTGGCTAGCTAAGGCTAGCGGTAGCAAAGTGTTCTCCTGCATCCATCTAGAAAGTCGTATTAGTTCATTAACCGCCCCACCCTATTAAGTCAGTTCGAAGCAAGGATTTCCGCTAGTAGCAGAAGGGATTCTCAGGTGAGAGGCATTCGTCTAGCTAAGAGTGAAGCGCTTTAGGTGGTTGTACGACACAGGTGTGGAAAGGAAATAGACCATCCTAAAAAAAAAGGTTTATCGGTGAGATTAGCTTTCCTAGTATTTTTTTACTCTAACCTTAGCCTTTGCTTAGCTTATAATGTGGAGACTGTTTCTCCTAAGGCCTGCGCTACTACTACTGCACCTAGCATGATGGAAAGTGAGATGGCTTTACTATATGGTCGTAGTGCGTTGAGCCCTAGAGGGTCAAAGGCGGTTTCGGTAGGGCGAGAGCAATCTTTGATTACCTGTGCACAATGGAGTGAGTGCGGACAGAAATCGTATCCTATTTGCACCATTGGGCATGAGGTTGCCTGACGCACTACTTCTAAATGATGAGGCGAACAACACAGGTCCGGTCTCATCAGAAGTAGAGGGTGTGTTTGAGCCCACCATATCGTAAACCCTTGTAATAGACAGACTACTAAAATGAATCGTAGGTCTCTAACATAAGACTGAACTAAACTATCTGCCAAAGTAAAAGACTGAAAATAAGTATCCCTTTCTTTAAAAAGAGGAATATCCTAGACCCTTTCCTAGATCTGGAGATCGAAGTAGGGTTGCCCTATGACCTTTAATTGCATTTCGTAAGACTATGGCTTTAGCGGTCAAGGGTTTCTTAGTGACATAATCAAGGATCCATTCTCCTCCTTTTTGGTAGCCATGTCGGTATCCATACGTATGAGCACGAGCCTGTTCAAACCTTTCCCTAATAGATATGAGAATGATTGGTTTAGGTTGGGTTAGTAAAAAAAATAGAGACGATGATTTCATATCGATGAGTTTAGAGCTACTTTATCTTTGGGACGCTTTCCTTCCCTTCCCTCTAGTGGGGAAGCAAGCGTTCACTTATCGTCCTGGTGATTCCCGGAAATGCGTCGGGAGTGGTGGTCCGGTTAGACCAACAGAAGTCATGGGATGATGACAACTAAACTCATAGGGCTAGTGTTGATTCATTCTGCTCACTAGCCTTAAATATATATGCTATTTTAGGATCTTCTAAGTAGAAGATGGATTCAATCGGAAGCTCCCTGCCTGGATATACATACTGCGATGCAAACCAAGAACGAACGTCCAATCCGAGCGAGAGTTTCGGGTTTGGTGAGCGTCAAACACGCCGTCGCGTCGACTCCCAAAGTGTGGAAAATCGCCATCAATCGTGTAAGCGCCTGTGACGACGGGAACGGTCAACACGCTTCCCTTAACGGGTTCTTGTAGGTGTTTGGACCGGATGACCAGGATGGTATAAATCTAAACCCCAGTTTCAAAGGTATAGATTTATAGTCGGTAATGTACGCCCTGAATAGTGCTTTGGTATTTACCATCAGGAACCTAACTATATCAAGACAAGGTTCCCCCCGGTTGGTACCCCTTGACTGGATAGTGCTACCAAGCACTTTCCGACCCTTTGTCCAGACCAAAATGATCTTGGACAAAGAGCACAACGACAGGTAGAACTTCACCAGGTTTTTTTATCCTCGTTCCGCACCTTCCACTTTTGACGGTGGAAGGACGTATCACAGGCGCTTCAAAGAAGCGCCCTCGACTTAAGAATCAAGAAGATTGATGTATATGGAGATTCGTCACTTATCATCTTTCAGACAACTGGTGATTGGAAAACCAAAAAGAAGAAGCTCATTCCCTACCATCAGTATCTGGAAGATATCAGCCAGACGGATTACCTTCAATTATCTGTG